GTATTATTGAAACTTGCTTGAACATGAATAACTCCCTTTGGTATTCTACGTGCACTTTTACGTGAACCAATACGTAGATTTCTACGTGAACCGGTTCTCGGTATAGCTTTTGCCATATTGTATCATCTCATAAATATGAGTCAGAAATATATGGATATATCCATTTCATGTCAAAACACATTCTTTATTTGTACGCCGGGTCCTTTAGTGAGCCTGATTATCCTTGTCTTTGTTTATGTCTCGGGTTTGAACAAATTACTCTAATGCGCCCCCGTCTACGGATTAGTCGACATTTTTCACAAATTTTACGAACGGAAGCTCTTATTTTCATATTTGTCATTCCTTATCTTAATTCTGAATCTAATTCTTGGTAGAAAATAAGTTTCTTGAAATTTTTTATCTCGAATCGTATTGAATAAAAACTGCCTAATCTTTTGAATCCTTGTTTCGGAGTCGATAAATTATACGTCCTCTGGTTGAATCATAACGACTTACTTCAATTTTTACTTTATCTCCGGGCAGTATCCGTATAAAACTACGTCGGATCTTTCCTGAGACATAACCTAGAATCAGATCTTCATTATCTAACCGAACCCGGAACATGCCATTGGGAAGCGATTCAGTAATTAAACCTTCATGAATCCATTTTTGTTCTTTCATTCCAGGTAAAGCCCCCTTGAAGTATCAACTAATAGAGGAGAAACGATATTAGACAACTCACCCCCGTTCTTTTTTTTTTTACAAATACAAATAGGAAGAGGTTTCGTATCCCATTTGGACATTAAAAGGATTACCATATATAACACAAAATTTCTCCGCCGATTCCTTCTAGTCGAGCCTCCCGGTCTGTCATTATACCTCGAGAAGTAGAAAGAATTACGATCCCCATCCCACCTAAAATTCTAGGAATTCGTTGGGAGTTAGAATAGATTCGTAAACCGGGTCGACTTATCCGTTTTAAATTTAAAAAATTGCTATAAGGTCTTTTCGTATTCCTTCTATGCCGCAGGGTTAAAACCAAAAAATTTTTGTTTTTTTCTCGATGTTTTCTGACGTTTTCGATAAAACCTTCTCGGAAAAGTATTTTAACAATATTTTCGGTAATATTAGTAGATGCTACGCGAACAACTCTTTTTCGATCCATATCAGCATTTCGTATAGAGGTTATTATCTCGGCAATAGTGTCTCTACCCATGATGAACTAAAATTTTTGGTGCCTCAAAATTGGATATAATTAACATGTTTTTCTTTTTTTTTATGAATATGAATTTTTCAAGGTATATGCGTGAGACACAATCTATGAATTAATCTAGTTCTTAATCTATTTCCTTTCAAATACCCTAAAGATATCAGGATCTCATTTTATAATACCTCGGGGGCTAATGAAACTATTTTAGTAAAATTTAATTGTCTCAATTCGCGGGGGATTGCGCCAAAAATTCGAGTTCCTTTTGGATTTCCTTCTTGATCAATCACAACTGCAGCATTGTCATCATATCGTATTATCATACCGCTGTCACGTTTAAGTTCTTTACAGGTACGAACAATTACAGCTCTGACTACTTCTGATTTTTCTAGGGACATGTTTGGTACTGCTTCTTTGATCACCGCAACAATAACGTCACCAATATGAGCATATTGACGATTACTAGCCCCTATAATTCGAATACACATCAATTTTCGAGCCCCGCTGTTATCCGCTACATTTAAATAGGTCTGAGGTTGAATCATATGAATTTTTGAGTCTATTCTTCCAATGCAAAGGATGAAGAAAATAAAAGAAATACTGTTTGTCAAAAAAAAAGAAACCTGCGGCTTTGTTTCATCCCCAAGACTCGTTTCTGCTGGTTCTACGTTTTTAACCCGAAATAATAAATTGAGTTCGTATAGGCATTTTGGATGCTGCTATTAAAATAGCCCTTCTAGCTATATTTTCGGTTACTCCACCCATTTCATATAGTATTCGACCCGGTTTAACAACAGCTACCCAATATTCAGGGGACCCTTTCCCCGAACCCATACGTGTTTCGGCGGGTCTTACTGTAACTGGTTTGTCTGGAAATATACGGACCCATATTTTTCCACCCCGGCGCGCATTTCGTGTCATTGCCCGTCGACCTGCTTCGATTTGTCTAGATGTGATCCAAGCAGGTTCAAGTGCCTGAAGAGCATATTTACCAAAACAAATATGATTACCTCGATAAGATATTCCCTTCATTCTTCCTCTATGTTGTTTACGGAATCTAGTTCTTTTGGGGTTATAGTTGATGGTTGCTTCGGAATTCCATCGCTACTACAGAACCGGACGTGAGAGTTTCTTCTCATCCGGCTCCTCGCGAATAAAAGGATTCAAAATTGAATTTCAATTAATTTGATTAGATATTAGAACATTTTTATAATATAATTTTTTTTATTCAAGTTTACCAATAAAAAAAAAGTTCTCGCGGGCGAATATTTACTCTTGTAATCTCTATTTCAGTACTAGCGCTTGTTCATCACT